TACTACTGAAAGATTTAGTCGTACACTGGAAAAATAGCTCAAAAAGTTAAGAGAATGTTTGGATAATGAGTTTATATGGATCTTTTCCGGTGGAAACCACACATCAAAATGACATTGACAGAAAATGACAAGATAATATTTCCATTTTTTCATCAGAAGAGGGGGATTCTTTGAAGCCAGAATGGATTTGCCTTGATATCTAATATAATGTGTGAAAAAATCCTTGAACAAGGATAGGGGGGCCCAAAAATCATTAGCAATGACTTTCGCGAAATATTCTATTTTTCCATAGAAAAATATTCGCTCAAGAAAGACCCGATAAAATGTTGATCGTAAATGAGAGGATTGCTTACGAAGAAAAAAGAAGACGGATTCGTATTCATATACATAAGAGTTATATAGGAATAAGAAAAATCTTGGATTACTTTTCGCAAAAATCGAACTCAATTTTTTTGAAATAATAAACGGGTCCCAATTCCCATACTCGTGAAGAAAGAGTCGTAATAAATGGAAATAGGAGGAGTCTTTTGCCCAGTAACGAATAGTTTGAACCAATTTTTCTAGATGGATGGGATAAGGTATTAGTACATCTAACGTATAATTTAAATGCGACAATTTGCCCTCTAAAAAAGAAAATATTGAATGAATTGATCGTAAATTATAAGATTTTACTATTTTTAACTTTTCTAAAGAAGATACTAATTGTAGGGAAAATGGAATTTCCACAATAACAAAAAAGCCTTCCGATATCATTTTAGAATACAATTTTTTGTTGTATCTAAAAAATCGATTTTGGTTCGAATCATTAAAAGAAAAAATAAAGAGATTCTTTTGATATATTCCTGCAATTAAACGTTTTACAATTAGTAAACTAAATTTATTATCAGAAGCCATATTTTCGAATACAATCGATCTATTGAAACCACGATCATGAACAAGAGTATAAATATACTCCCGAAACATAAGTGGGTATAGAAAGTCGTTTTTTTGAGATCTATCTAGTTCGAAATATCTTTGATATTTCTCTATTTTCATTTTCAATTCGATTTGATTGAAGCAAAGATAGGTGATTTCTTGGGTTATTAAATGATACATAGTGCGATATCATAAAAACAAAATGGTATAATAGATACCTCAGAAATAGGTTAAGTAAAAACATCAACGGATTCTCTATCCTTTCTTTTTATCCATCTAAATGGTTAGAAATCCTTTACTTTTTCAAACCAATCGCTCTTTTGATTTTGGAAAATTTTTGATTATCAATATACTCTTTCTTCTACACATTCAGCCACCCTCCTGGCGTAAAATGGCTAATAGTTAGGACTCATTCAAAAAATTGAAAAGTGGGGTTTTCCGCATCAGGCACTCATCGATTTTTAACATCGAATTCAGAATTTAATTGGAAAATCATTCAAATTAAGAATGAGAGCTCCTTTCTTTTTTGTTCCCCTAGAATTTCGAATTCATTTCTAATTGGAGCCGTGGAGCTCTATCCATTTATTTATTAATATTAACTTTAACTCGACCCACCTTTGATTCATTTTGTTATGTTCTACACAAAAAATTCAAACAGGGTTTGGAATCGGTCTGGTAAGAATAAACTATTCTCAGAATTCTTCATTAATATGACATGCTATTTTTTCCACTCATTCCTTTTAGGATCAGTCATGGTCTTACAAACCATACCGATGGTATGGACGAATCCTTTCTTCATACAAATGTGTAAAAGCTGTTAGTCGCACTTAAAAGCCGAGTACTCTACCATTGAGTTAGCAACCCAAATAAAAAAATTAGGTTATGGAGATAGAATCAAAATCAAAATAAATAAAACGATTGAATGGTACGACACAATCAAAAAATTAAACTAGCAAAAAATGAACACAAAAAAAATTCGAATCGATCTTGAACAAAAGAAAAAAAGGGGGATAAGATAAAGATAATATAAAAAAAGAATAGAAAAAGTTCTCAAAATAAAAATAGAAAATATAGGTAAAGTGAAAATTGATAGAAAATCTCTTATTTCTTACACTATTCATTGCTTAAGACATTGCTTAAGATTTTTTTCTATTTATTTTTATTAATTTATTGAATAGACATATGGATATAACTAAACTATTCTAACAAAAGCCTTCTTAATTTAATATTCAAAATTCTTTTGAATTTAATAAATTTAAAATAAAATTGAAAATTTCAAAATTGTATCACAGAAATTTTGACAACCCCATCATTTTAGTTGTATTTGAATGAAGAAAAAAAGCAAAGCTATGAAATAGGGACAAATGGATCTACAAATAAGATCCAATTACCCAGATTGGATTATACCTATCCAATACATTGTTGTCAATATGAATGTAAATGTGTTAAGAAAAAAGACAGAATGAATAAAACAAAAGAATTAACTCAAATAAATGAATTCCATTTAAAAAAAGAAAATTGACTATCTATCAATTTATTATAGAATAATAAAGAATCCAAATTAAATATTATAGAATAATAAAGATATTATAGAATAATAAAGAATCCAAATTAAATGCATAATAAAAAAAACATTATATAGAACACTATCTTTTTTTCTAACGAAAAAAAAAAATCCTTTTTTTTGTTCAAATTCTTTTAATCAACGTTTCCACGTTTCCTTAAAAAAATCGATTTAATTACTATTATTTTATTTGAACACACAATCTTTTGTGAATTTGTGAAAAGGGGATGATTGGTTTCGAGAAAAGTTATTAAAAAATAACTAAAGAAGAATTTCACTTATTATACTGTTAAATCCTCAACAAAAGGTTGTTTAAAAAGACAACTAACTTTTATTTGGTATTTGGAAAATCTTTCTCTTTATTTATATTTATTTAACTTATTTAAATAAATATAGAATATTTAAAAGCAATGTGCTTTGGGACGGAAGGATTCGAACCTTCGAATACCGGGACCAAAACCCGTTGCCTTACCACTTGGCGACGCCCCATTTCCATTTCTATTTCGATTTAATACTAATTAAGTCGAATATTAATATTAGTATTAATATTGGTTCTTCGTCAATTACCGGCCAAATATCTCTGAATTGAATTCGCTTGTTGTTTGGATTTTGATATGTGTAAATATCGAATTAAACGAAATTTCTTGATCATAATATATAATTCAATTAAGATATTGTATGAAAATAGGATTTCTTCTATTCTTTTCTTTTTTTAATTGAGAATTGAAGGATTTTTGATTGGGTGGATGAGTTGAAAGTTTTTAGTCTACCTTACTTTAAATATCCATTTTATATCAATGGGATATTAATAACTCAGTCAAAAGTCAAAATACAATTATCTTTAGGAAAAAGATGTTTGTTATGCTTAATATTTTTAGTTTAATTTGTATCTGTCTTAATTCTGCCCTTTATTCAAGCAGTTTGTTGTTTACAAAATTGCCGGAAGCATACGCTTTTTTGAATCCAATAGTAGATGTTATGCCAGTAATCCCTCTGTTCTTTTTTTTATTAGCTTTTGTTTGGCAAGCTGCTGTAAGTTTTCGATAAGATTTTGAATACTGTCCTAGAAGAATTCATGACTTATTCGAGAAAAAATTCTAACAATGATAAGTCTTCTAATTCTAATAAAAATCCTGAATTCAAACATTGCCATTTTTGTATAGATGCGAAAAATCTGGATTACCCCATTTCCTCATTCTGATTGATTTTCCATTCGATCAAAAGAAACCCCATTCATTGGGTTCCCCACAATCTATCTAATTGTAGGTATGAAAGAAGTATGAAAGAAAATTTTTGGGAATGAAAGACTTGATTCTTATTACAAATAAATTTAGAATTTTTTTTCTATTTCTATATTTTTCTATATTTCTAGAAATTTCTAGAAACCGCTTCGTTTCTTGGTGTGAAAATGGAATATGTGATATAAAAAAAGGGAATCTAGTTTCTTTTTTTTTTTTTGCAAACCAAAAAAAGATCTTGGAGATTATCTAATGCTTACTCTTAAATTCTTTGTTTACACAGTAGTAATATTCTTTGTTTCTCTCTTCATCTTCGGATTTTTATCTAATGATCCAGGACGTAATCCTGGACGTGAAGAATAAAATAAAACCAAAATTCCTTGCTTTATTTTTTAATGTTCTTAATATTTTATCTATTTTTATCTTTAATTTAAATAGAATTCTTTAAGAAATTTGAAAGATAAAGTTCTTAAAAACTATTAACAGAATCGGAAAGAGAGGGATTCGAACCCTCGGTACGAAAAACTCATACAACGGATTAGCAATCCGACGCTTTAGTCCACTCAGCCATCTCTCCCAATCGAAAAAAAAAAGGGGGGGAATTACCGTGTTACATTACATTAATGTAATGGAGTTTATTTGAAAAAGAGAGTCCTTTTGTATCCCCCTTTTTATTACTTTATTCCTTTTGTTTCGTTTTATTCCATTACTTTTATACTTTATATACCCTATTCTATATTGTCATAAAATATACTATCATATTCTAGTCTATATTCTAGACTCTATATTCAAGTCCGTTTTTTAGATTTTTTAATATCTATAAAAGTATTGTATAAAAAAGTGTTATAAGAAATTGTATTGTATATGTATAATAAATAGATAATAAAAAAAAAATGGAAAAGATATAGAAAAAAGGTGGATTCTATAATCAAATCATAAATATAGAAAACTTACCTCAGTAATCCTTGTAATTTCTTTTCGATTTCGAGTAGGGCTCGAAAAAGATATCTCTAACTCAATATTGCAATTAACCAATCAATATCATATATCAATCAATATTTTATATATTGATTGATATATGATATGAAAAATATCAAATAGAAAGTAGAAAGAAAAAAAAACTACCTCTTTTTTCACGGCTTAGCTCGTGATGTGATGGGGGCTATTTTGTCAAATATCATAAAGGATAATTATTTTTATTTGATTCGAAAAACAAATACTTGTTTTCTTAATCTCATTAGATTCCCTGAAGAAATACAATACCCCAACGCTCTAATTTTGAT